ATAAACCAAAATTAAAACTAAACTAAAATATGATAAATTAAGCGCAATTTACTGAAGTATTACAAAGAATAATTAGAGGAATTGTATTAATATCCGAACCTTATTGTATATAAATAATTGTATTATATAAATAAATAAAATTAAGGGTTCTTTTCTTGTTTTCTTGAGTGATTTGTTCTACAGAGACCGAACTCCTCCAATCCAATTTTTATTCATAATTGGAAGTTCCTACGAGATAATAGAAATAGATCGGTGAACCTTGGAAAAAGGGTTCTTTCACTTTGATTTTACATTATCAATTATGTAAAAAAAAAATAAATCAAACAAATGGAGAAAAGCCGGCTATCGGAATCGAACCGATGACCATCGCATTACAAATGCGATGCTCTAACCTCTGAGCTAAGCGGGCTCACATAACATAAATTGGACACGTATACTAATTTAGTAAACTGCGTAGATATTAACTGCTCATTCTTAGCTATTTCATAAGAAATATGATATATAGAAAAATGAAAATATAAAGAATAAGAATATAAAATTTCCAAACATATTGTATATCGGAATATGTTATTATATAACATACCTATTAATATAGCGATATTTAATTTAGATATATTTCTAAAATAGATGTTTATCAATAATCAATATCTTAATTAGAATTAAGCTAGTAAGATTTTTTTTACGATTCTATTTTACTTTTTTTTATTAAAATATAAAAAAAAGCTTTTTTTACAAGTAAATAATTTATTATTTTAAGATAATTCTAAATTAATAGAATGATTAGTTATAGCCATTTTATTAGTTGTAGTTATGGCTATTAATTAAATAATTAAATTTTAAATTAATAATACTAAAATTTTCCTTTTCATTTTTTTTTAGTTATATTATAGAAGGTCTGCCCTAAGAAAAGGATAAGAATAAAAATGAAAGATAAAAGTGCAATCCAGATCATAATAAAAGATTTCTCCAGTTTCAGTCGGAAAGGTGAAAGCTAAGACGAAAAAAAAAAAAAAGAATCGACCCTTCAAGTATTTAAAATAGCACGATAAAAATGATAGAAATAGGGGTATTTTAATAAATATATTTATATTAATAAATATATTATAGTATAATATATATGTTATGCGGTATATATTGAATTTCTGATATAGAAATGATAGAATCATTTCTGATTGGACCAAATAAGGTCCCCGATATAGATGAAAGAAAATAGACAAGAAATCAAATAGTATAAAACACTTTTCAATATAAGAACGGGTATCTAATGAATTCAACGATTCGAGCATAATATAAATGAAAGAAAAAAAGGAGGGGTCGGCATCATAATGTGATCCTAATCACAGCACAAAACAAAAAAAGGGGATATGGCGAAATTGGTAGACGCTACGGACTTAATTGGATTGAGCCTTGGTATGGAAACCTACCAAGTGAAAACTTTCAAATTCAGAGAAACCCTGGAATTAAAAATGGGCAATCCTGAGCCAAATCCTGTTTTATGAAAACAAGCAAGGGTTTCATAAACTCATAAACCGAGAATAAAAGAGGATAGGTGCAGAGACTCAATGGAAGCTGTTCTAACAAATGGAGTTGACTGCATTGTGTTAGTAAAGGAATCCTTCCATCGAAACTTCAGAAAGTATGAAGGATAAACTTATAGACATACATATAGTACTGAAATACTATCTCAAAATGATTAATGACGACCCGAATCTGTATTTTTTATATTTATATGAAAAATGAAAGAATTGTTGTGAATCGATTCAAAATTGAAAAAAGAATCGACTATTCATTGATCAAATCATTCACTCCATCATAGTCTGATAGATCTTTTTAAGAATTAATTAATCGGACGAGAATAAAGATAGAGTCCCATTATACATGTCAATACCGACAACAATGAAATTTATAGTAAGAGGAAAATCCGTCGACTTTAGAAATCGTGAGGGTTCAAGTCCCTCTATCCCCAAAACGACCTGGTTGACTCCCTAATTATTTACTTTATCATTTTGTTAGGGATTCAAAATTCGTTATGTTTCTCATTCATTCTCATTATACTCTTTCACAACCGTATCTGAGCGTAAATTTTTTTCTTATCACAAGCCTTGTGTATGATATATATGATACACGTACAAATGAACAGCGTTGAGCAAGGAATCCCCAATTTAAAATTTGAATAATTAACAATACATACCATTACTTGTACTGAAACTTTAAAAATAAATTTTTAAAGATCTAAGAAATCCTATCAGGGACTGTATAATACTTTGTAATACTTTTTTCATTTTTGTAATTGACATAGATCCAAGTCCTATATTAAAATAAAATTAGGATGATGCGTCGTGAATGGTCGGGATAGCTCAGCTGGTAGAGCAGAGGACTGAAAATCCTCGTGTCACCAGTTCAAATCTGGTTCCTGGCACATAAGTAATTTATGTGAGTATATATTCTATAAATTAATTGATATGGGTCGACATACATATTTTATTTATTATATTGAAAA